CGTAAGCTTGTGTATGAAGATAACCAATTCGGTCGTTGGGGTCGGACTCTATTATGGATTTCTAACTACATTCTCCATACGGCCCGCTTATCTCTTCCTTTTCGTTGAAGAACCCGAGCAGAAGGCAGCAGCAATAACTGGTTTGATTATGGGACAGCTCGTGAGGTTCATGTCGATCTATAATAGGCCTCTGCATCTACTATTGTGGACACCTCATATACTAGCTGTACTATTTCTACCGTATCTTTTGCTTTATTTCGCAGCCGACAATTGGGACTATACTATCAGTACCAGTACCAGAAGCAATTTCCTCATTTTCCTGAATACTTTCATTTTTCAATTAGCCAACCAGGTCCTTTTACCAAATTCAACGTTAGCCAGATTAGTCAACGTTTATATGTTTCGATGCAACAACAAGATGTTATTTGTAACAAGTAGTTTTGTTGGTTGGTTAATTGGTCACATTTGTTTCCTTTTATTCACGAAAAGATTATTCGACTGGATACGGATCTATCTTATGAGTAGCTCTAAGAAGGAACTTGTGTCAGCATTGAATAAGTACATTAATAAGTACCTTGGGGCAGAATTTCAGGTCCGGTTTTCACAATTTCAGTACCGTGTGTCAGAATTGAATAAGTACATTAAGTCAGAATTGACTAAATACAAAAAGAAGATTTATCAGTACCTTGTTAGGTCCCTTGGGGCCGAATTTGAATTCCTTATGCGAACCTTTCTGTGGGTTGTGTCAGAAATTCAGTACTTGCTGTTAATAAACTTGAGGAGAAACACGGGTCGGTTCGTGAATATTTTCTTATTTGTTACCTGTGCCTACTATTTAGGCAGAATACCTTTACTCATTTTTCCACATCCACTGATAAGCGTCCAAGCCCCACAACTGCAACCAAATTGGGTAGCCAGACAAGGCCGAGAAGCTTACACTTACTGGGAGGAAGAGGAAGCGGAAAAGGAAGCGGAAAAGAAAGAGGAAAAGAAAGAGGAGACTGCACGAAAAAAAGTGCTATTCAAACAAAAAATTTCTGCCCCGCGTTGGGGAGCGGATCTGGATGAAGAAAAAGATCAAAAATCACACATACCGCTGGAAGGCATTTTTGCGTCCGATTTCGATCAGTTTCCATGGACTCGTCCAGTACGATACATAAGCAATCAACACTTTTTTGGGGCTGTAAGAAAGGAAGCTTCACAATATTTTTTTGATACATGCCGAAGTGATGGAAAAAAAAGAATATCTTTTACAGATCCTCCTAGTTTTTCTAGTTTTAAGGAACTGACGAAAGGGATGATATCTTCGTCCACAGTAGAAAGACTCTCCTTTGATAAACTAGACAAAGATTGGCTTTATAAGAACAAACAAAGACAAAACAACTTAAATAATGAGTTTATAAAGAGAATTGAGGCTCTAGACACGGGATTTCTTTTTCTAGATATACTCGAAAAAAGGACTCGGGTTTGTACTGAAAAAAGGAACGAAACCTGCCTCTGCCTACCAAAAAGGTATGATCCTTTGTTGAATGGGCCCTCTCGTGGAAGAATCAAAAAGTTGAGTAAAAAATTCATCGATGCTCCCAAAAAAAAGAAGAAAAGCGAAGAAAAGGAGAAAAGCGAAGAAGAGGAGAAAAGCGAAGAAGAGGAGAAAAGCGAAGAAGAGGAGAAAAGCGAAGAAGAGGAGAAAAGCGAAGAAAAGGCACCGAAAAGCGAAGAAAAGGAGAAAAGCGAAGAAAAGGCACCGAAAAGCAAAGAACAGGAGAAAAGCGAAGAAGAGGCACGTCTACGCGAAGAAGCACGTCTACGCGAAGAAGCACGTCTACGCGAAGAAGCACGTCTAAGCGAAGAAAGGGCACTTCTTCAATTGGGTGAATTTCGTGAAAAAGTCTACAATGCAATTAAATCCCGTGCAAGAAAAAAGAATGCAATTCAATCTCGTCGAAGAAAAAAGAATGCAATTCAATCTCGTCGAAGAAAAAAGAATGCAATTCAATCTCGTGAAAAAGTCCAGAATGCAATTCAATCTCGTCGAAGAAAAAAGAATGCAATTCAATCTCGTGAAAGAATCGACGATGGAACTACAGAATCTCGTCGAAGAAAAAAAAATGTAACTACACAATTTCGTGAAAGAATCGACGATGGAACTACAGAATCTAAACTTAAGCAAATCCTTGCTCTAAATCAAATTCATGAGACCCTTTTGCCAGGTTTCCTTGTCGAGTCCCCAAAATATGAAGAGAGAATGTTCGCGATACTAAAAAGCAAAACACTAAAACTAAGAGCAGAAGGAAAATTATATTATAATCCTTTGGCAAAATTTTTTTCTAAGCCTTGGGAAAAAGGGGGGGGAAGCATTGATTGGAACCAGCGAAAACTAAAAAGGCTAGAGCAACTAAGGACTTATCATGAGGGAGAAAGGGTGGGACGAGTGCACATCGGTCAAAGAGTCCCTCGCTGGTCATACGTATTACTCCGCGAGGTCGCATACGACCTGGGCGAACCCTTTGTGACCAAGCGGGGAGATGATGAGTGCTTTGATATTATATCAACACGATTCAAATATGACATTCTTATGAAGCAGGATGCTAAAAATGTAATTATCAAAGAGATTGATATTTCGCAAGATAAGAAGATTGATCCGGAGATTGCTAAGGTGATTAATAAGCAGGTTAAGACCGATTTGATCAAGAATGGGGGAGACCCTTATAGTATTGACTTTGAGAAAAGCCTTGCTCATGTTCACGTTGGCAGCCTCAGCACCAATAAAGAGGTGTCGTCGACTAAGGACCTGTGGAAGACCTCCTTGAGAGCGGTGCGCGACCAATTTTGGCATCAGGATGAAGTCAAAGGTATTGCGGAGGTCCTAAGGCGTAAAAACGGAGTTGTTGTAAGAGGGATTGAAATGTTTCCGCATTCCCCTCTTTTTTTGGGCTTCTTAAAAAGTAGACTGTCTCGTTCTTTTAGGGTACTGAAACCCCTTGTTTTGAAAATGCAAAATTTGATGCATAGGTTTGGAATCAAAAAAGGGGACCTTTTCACTCTTAAGGGACCTAAGAAAGAACAGACAAAAACAAAAAGGAAGACAAAAAGGAAGATAGACGAAAAAAAAAGCAAAGCATTGAAAGAACGGAAAAAAGTGAAAAGAATCAAAAAAGATATAAGCGAACTAGACCTCTCGGGCGAAGACGAGCTATTCCGGATTGAGGGAATAGAGGCATGGGATGAGCTTTATTATGGGCTAGGAGCAAGAGGTCTCATATTAATTTTTAACTCCTATTTTAGAAAATATATTGCATTGCCTTTAGCGATAATAGCTAAAAATATTGGTCGTATCTTATTTTTGCAGCAGCCCGAGTGGGCTGAGGATAGAAAGGACTGGGAAAACGAGACTCATCTTTTATGCAACGATGACGGTTTTGCTATAGGCGTCATATCCATCAACAACTTTCCGGAGGAGTGGTGGGAATACGGTCTTCAGGTCAAAGTTTTATGGCCTTTAGAGTTGAAACCTTGGCACACAGCGGATAATAGACAAAGGATAACCAACGATTCTGCTTATATAAGGTCTTTCTGGGGACTAGCTGACTATCCTTGGGGTGGTGCCCGACCCGACCGTTCCTTTTCCATTTTTTGGGGGCCCATTTTTAAAGAACTAGGCAAAAAAAGTCAAAGATTAGCAGCAGAAAAATTGGAAGGGAGCGCCTTTCGACTTATAAGAAGCGGTTTCAACCAAAAAATAAAGCAAAATTTTGTTAGAGTTCTAGGAGACTCAAAAGAAAGCATAAAACGGCTTAAAGAAAGCATAAAACGGCTTAAAGAAAGGGTTCTAGTTCTAAAAAGGACAATTTTGAAAATAATAAAAAAAAATACAAGATTGAAATGGATAGGAGTAGATGAATCGAGTGAAACTCAAAAAGAAAAAGATTCTATAATCAGCAATGAGATAATTAATGAATCATTTAGTCAAATTCGATCTACAGCTTCTACAAATTCAGAAGAAAAAATACAAAATCTGATTAATAGAACAAGCACAATCAAAAATGAAATAGAAAGAATTACAAAAGAAAAAAAAAAATTAACTCCAGGACTAAATAATAGTCCTAACAACAAAAAGCAAAATAATAATGTAGAATCGCCAAAAAATATTTGGAAAATTGTAAAAAGAATAAATGTTCGATTAATAAGTAAATGGAATTATTTTCAAAAAATTTTCATTGAAAAAATATACAAAATATACCTAGATATCTTTCTATGTATCATTAAGATTCCTAGAATCAATTTAACAAAAAAAATTTTTGAGAAAGACATTTCCAATACTGAAACAAATCAAAAAAGAATTACCGTTAGTTCGACTATAAAAAATATAAATAAGCGGAAGTCACAGATTGTTTCGAAATTTTCTTCCTTGCCAAATTTATCTTCCCTGTCACAAGCATATGTATTTTACAAATTATCACAAACCCTACTTAGTGATAAGTTAAGATCTGTTCTTCAATATCGCGGAACGTCTTTTTTTCTTAAGACTGCAATAAAGGATTCTTTTGAAAGACAAGGAATATTTCATTCCGAATTAAAGCATAAGAAACTTCGAAATTTTGGAACGAATCCATGGAAAAACTGGTTAAGAGGTCAGTCTCAATACAATTTATCTAAGGTTCATTGGGAGCGAGTAGGCACACAAGGCTGGCGAAATACAGTCAACCGACGCCATACGCCTCAAAATAACGATTTAAATAAAGGAGATTCCTATGAAAAAGACCCATTACTTCATTCCAAAAAACAAGATGATTCTGAAGTATATTCATTAGTAAGAAATCAAAAAACTAAGTTTAAGAAAAACTATAAATATGATCTTTTAGCATATAAATACATTTCTTCTGAAACTAAGAAGGACTCCTCTATTTCTAAATTGCCATTACAAGTAAATAAGAGCCAAGAGATCGACTTATTTGATATACCAGAGGAGATTTTTTTCAAGACTTATTTCAAGGATTCTATACTAGACAAGAAGTTTATAGACAAGGTTTATCGAGACAATACTTATCTACAAAATTATCTAGACGATACTTATGTAGACAAGCATTATCACAAGGATTATCTATACAGGCCCAAGCCTGATCAAGACAAGGTTTATTTCAAGGATCCTCTAGACAAGTTTTATCTAGACGAAACGGATTATTACAAGGATTATCTAGACAAGATTTATCTAGACAAGAATTCTCTAGACAATTATCTAGACAAGGTTTCTATGTCTCTGAAAAAAACTCTAAAGAAAAAACCTGAAAGAAAATATATGGACTTTGATTGGAAGTTTTTCGAAAAATTTCTAGTCAATTTGGAGGCCGGGAAAAAGATCGACCCTAACCATAATACAAATACTAAGATTGAGACTAAGAATTCTCAAATAATTGAGAATGAAAATTCTGAAATAATTGAGAATGAGAATTCTGAAATAATTGAGAATGAGAATAGAGGTCTTATTTATGGTATCGATCCAAAAATGTTCTTGGATCCAGAAATCGAAAAGGATCCAGAACTCAAAGAAGATCCAGAACTCAAAGAAGACAAAAAAAGCTTTTTTAATTGGATGGGAATGACTGAAGAAATCTTAAAGGAACCCAGAGCGAATTCGAATGAGGAAGATTCGAATCAGGAAGATTGGTTCTTCCCAGAATTTCTGCTACGTAAGAGGACATATCAAATGAACCCGTGGGTTAGACCTACGAAGTTACTTTTTTTAAATTTCAAAGGAAAAGAAGAAGAAGAAGAAGAAGAAGAAGCAGTTAGTCAAGGAAAAGAAGAAGTTAGTCAAGGAAAAGCAAATGTTAGTCAAGGAAAAGCAAATGTTAGTCAAGGAAAAGCAAATGTTAGTCAAGGAAAAGCAAATGTTAGTCAAGGAAAAGCAAATGTTAGTCAAGGAAAAGCAAATGTTAGTCAAGGAAAAGCAAATGTTAGTCAAGGAAAAGCAAATGTTAGTCAAGGAAAAGCAAATGTTAGTCAAAACATCGAAGACATCGACATCGAAGACATCCAAGAAGTTCTTAGAGAACATTATGAAAAAGGGTTCAGTAAAAAAAAAACACAATACCGGAGCGCCTCGCCGAGGTTAGTACGTTTCCGTGACCTTGAAGCGAAGTATTTGGGTTTTAGCATCCACTCCGATCGGCTAGCTGAGGAGGATATGCTCGGGCAGCTGAGCTTACTGCAGATGGTGGGTAACACAAAAGGGCGTTTACAAAGTAAACGAAGGCTTTTAGCCTATTTTAAAATGGGAGATCTGCCACTAGACAGAATTCTCGGTCATTATTCGCGCGCGGCTATTGCGTTTAGCTGGGGGGAATTTGGTTTTCTGCAGTTCCAACCCCTATTAACTTCGTCTATAAAAGATCTGGAAGAATTTCTTATGTATCAAGCCGTAGGTATTTCATTAGTTCATAAGAGTAAGCAACAAACTAATCAAAGATACGGAAAACAAAAAGATGTTGATAAGGATCATTTTGATTTGCTTGTTCCTGAAAGGATTTTATCGTCTAGACGTCGTAGAGAATTGAGAATTCTCAATTCTTTAAATTTCAATTTCAAGAATAGGAATGGTGTGGATAGAAATCCAGTATTTTGCAAGGAGAACAACATAAAAAGCTGGGGTCAATTTTTGGATGAAAGTAAACACCTTGATAGAGATAAAAATGAATTAATTAAACTAAAGTTCTTTCTTTGGCCTAATTATCGATTAGAAGATTTAGCTTGTATGAATCGCTATTGGTTTGATACCAATAATGGCAGCCGTTTCAGTATGTTAAGGATCTATATGTATCCACGATTTAAAATTCGGTGATGGTACATTTTTCCTATATATTCTGTACCATATCTGTTATATGCAAGCAACCAGATGCACATTTGCCCTGTCTTACATCATAGGATACTGTGATACTAAGTTAATGACAAATTAATTAGATCTAGAAATAAATCAACAGAATCTTCGTACTAAAAAACTATTCGCTTTTGTGAGTGTAAAAATGTACCATCCTTTTGAATCACTATCCGAATCAAATTCAAAATTGCGTAATTGATAAACTGAGTAAAAATAATGCCAGAAATTCCGATTGTTGTGTATACTACATTCAAATTTCTGGCATTATTTTTACTGATCAATAAAATTCATATCTGTAAAAAGGGGAAGGAAAAATTCTTTTATGGTAAAAAATTCATTCATTTCAATTATTTCGCAAGAGGAAAACAAAGAAAACAGAGGGTCTGTTGAATTTCAAGTAGTCAGTTTCACCAATAAGATACAGAGACTTACTTCACATTTGAAATTGCACAAAAAAGACTATTTATCTGAGAGAGGTCTGCGTAAAATTCTGGGAAAACGTCAACGGCTGCTGGCTTATTTGTCAAAAAAAACTAGAGTACATTATAAAGAATTCAAAGAATTAATCGACCAGTTGGAGAAAAAAAAAACTAGAGTACATTATAAAGAATTCAAAGAATTAATCG